AATCAGTAAATGGGGTAAATTCACTGAAATGTTTCCTTTGTGAGATCGTCAATATTGTACCCAGGTTTTTTTAGAGTATACCGAATCAGTATAGCTATTCTTCTTCTGACACAGCAACGAAATTCCAATCCGTATCGAAAGGAAGTTCGAGAGAATTTCTTTCTTCTTTTCTTATTGCCTGTCGATGTAGAATCGTGTATCCTTCAATAGAAAATCCCCCCCAATCCCGGTAGTTGTCAAGGGCTCTCCCATTAACTAGAAGCAGGAGATTGGATAAAGTATAAACCTCACGGTTGGGGTTCTAGTAATGTATAATGTATCAAGGTTCTTGTAATCCTTTTTTTATTCAATTTGAATATTAGTTTACGCAAGTTTATTTAAGTTTATTCAAGAGTTGTTAAATAAATATGAAATCTCTTGGTTCGGAATTACGGTACGGAATGGGGGGCAGATCCTTAATTGATTTCTTTTTATACCTTTTCTAGTCTATTGTTGTTAGCAACAACTAGAATGATTAATGAATAAAAAAATACCAATCGAACTTATTCTTCCAATTGGTATTTTGGCTTATCCTCCTATCTTTCTTTCCAAAACGAAACTTAAGAAAATGCTTTCTAAACATATGTAGAAAAAAAAATATTTCATTTAGTTCTTTCATGTCTACTATAACTAGTTATTTCGGTTTTCTACTAGTGGCTTTAACTATAACCGCAGCTCTTTTTATTGGTCTGAGCAAGATACGACTTATTTGAAATTCAGAGTTTGTAGCGCCTCAAATGTAAATTATTATTATTGATCGTTGAGATTTATGGGTAGATTCATATTTCGAGATGTATATTACCTCTCTTTTTTCCTCTTCAACGAAATGGAAATGATTGAAATTTTTCTATTTGGAATCGTTTTGGGCCTAATTCCTATTACTTTGGCTGGATTATTTGTAACTGCATATTTACAATACAGACGTGGCGATCAGTCGAATCTTTGATTAATTAGCATTTCCTTTTTTGACTGACCTCCTCCTTTCTTTTATCCATGGGAGGTCAAGTTCAGATTCCTCTTCAAAAAATTTCGGTCTTATTTTTTTTGACGTGATGCACGAAGAATGAAATCGCGCTCTGTAGGATTTGAACCTACGACATCGGGTTTTGGAGACCCGCGTTCTACCGAACTGAACTAAGGGCGCTTTTTTTTTTCAGAATAGATCAGAATAGATAAGACAAGATTCTTTCTTTTTGTAACCCGAATACTTTTTTTCTATCTATCCTATCATCTATTATACCATAAAATTCGAAATTCTGTATGTCCAATTTGAATCGACCTCAACGGATCTCTCGTTACTGCTCAGGGGGGCAGTATTTAGGGATGACAGGATTTGAACCCGTGACATTTTGTACCCAAAACAAACGCGCTACCAAGCTGCGCTACATCCCTTTCTTTTCTTTCAATTGGTCTACAGTGTGGAATTCCTTTATTGTTTTTGATACCCTTAATTTCCTCTATTAATATAGACAATTTCGCTTTCCGTTTCTTTTTTTTTCTCGGTATCATATAAGACATATACATGTATGATATACATATATCAATATATAAGATAAGAATTCTATTATAATTAGAATAATTATATTATATAGAATTAGAATAATTATATTATATAGAATTATAGAAAAAGGAAAGGTTTTTTACATTAAAGAGTCATAAAGAAAAAGAAATAGTTGTTTAAAATGTTCCGTTCAAGCGGGAGGGGCATCTCTTTGCTTTCCATTTTAGGAAAGTCCCAATCTTATTTACCAAATTATTGTACATTGCAATTTAAATTATGAATTTTCGTCGAAATAAAAGCAGTCCTTAACTCTATACATTCAATCATATATGTATTATCTTTATGTTTTATAATAAGGAAGAGGGAGGATTTGAAATGCGAGATCTAAAAACATATCTTTCCGCGGCGCCGGTACTAAGCACTCTATGGTTCGGGGCTTTGGCAGGTCTATTGATAGAGATTAATCGTTTCTTTCCAGATGCGCTCACATTCCCCTTTTTTTAATTGATATGGTTTTTAATTGATATGGGAAGGGATGCAGAAGATTAGAGATACAACCACAGTCAAATATCTGTGACTAATCCCCCTCCTTTATTAATGAGATAGAACAGAATGGGAGCCGGGGGTAAGATAAGAGAAAGTAAGGGGTGGGCTCAGTCCAAGGAGAACTCGGCTTCCGATTCCCCTTTTCTTAATAATAGAAATAGAGTGAAAGAGTGAACCAAAACGTGCTGAGGGGAAATTGTTGTATAGGATATTTAAACGAGATGTTGGATTGCAATTCGAAACGAAATAGAAAGAGTTATAAATCCTTGTATTACGTATTATTTAATATGACTCTATTGATTGCAACGAAATCTTTCATAATTCCATTTCGAGGCAGGAACTTCTTTTTTTTTTCGTTTCTTTGGTTCGGAAAGAGGGAGAAGTTGGATGAATCAAAAAACCACAAGGAGGTTT